TGATTAGAGGGAATACTCCCGTCTATAAATTTACAATTTACCGCTTAATAAACCTCAGCCACCTAACCGCAACGTTGATTATTTTCAACTAACCATAAAGATATTGGAACTCTATATTTTATTTTAGGAGCATGAGGAGGAATAGTAGGGACCGCCCTAAGTCTCCTTATTCGAGCCGAACTTGGTCAACCAGGAAGACTTATCGGCAACGACCAAATTTACAACGTAATTGTAACAGCTCACGCCTTCGTTATAATCTTCTTCATAGTTATACCCATTATAATTGGAGGATTTGGTAATTGACTAGTTCCCCTTATACTTGGAGCACCAGATATAGCGTTTCCCCGAATAAATAACATAAGATTCTGACTTTTACCCCCCTCTCTTACACTTTTACTATCCAGAAGAATAGTAGAAAGAGGGATCGGAACCGGATGAACAGTTTACCCCCCTCTAGCAAGAAATATCGCTCACGCAGGAGCCTCAGTCGATATAGGAATTTTCTCCTTACACCTAGCAGGTGTATCATCAATCTTAGGTGCCGCTAACTTTATATCTACAGTTATTAACATACGAACAACAGGAATCCTCAGAGACCGAATACCTTTATTTGTCTGATCTATCTTCCTAACTACCGTTCTCCTTCTCCTCTCCCTCCCAGTCCTAGCTGGAGCTATTACAATACTTCTTACAGATCGAAACCTAAACACCTCTTTCTTTGACCCTGCTGGAGGAGGGGACCCTATTCTTTACCAACATCTCTTTTGATTTTTTGGACATCCCGAAGTTTATATTTTAATTTTGCCAGCTTTTGGTATAATTTCTCACATTGTAAGACAAGAATCCAGAAAAAAAGAAACATTTGGAACATTAGGGATAGTTTACGCTATAATAGCTATTGGAATTTTAGGATTCGTTGTCTGAGCACACCACATATTTACAGTAGGAATAGATGTTGACACCCGAGCCTACTTTACTTCAGCTACAATAATTATTGCCGTTCCTACAGGGATTAAGATTTTCAGATGACTCGGAACTCTTCACGGCAACAAATTCATCTACAGACCTTCACTTCTATGAGCCATAGGATTTATTTTCCTCTTTACAATTGGAGGACTTACTGGAGTAGTTCTTGCCAACTCATCAATCGATATTATCTTACATGATACTTACTATGTCGTAGCACACTTCCATTATGTTCTCTCTATAGGAGCCGTCTTCGGAATTTTTGCAGGAATTGCTCATTGATTCCCACTATTTACAGGTCTAACCATACTCCCTAAATGACTTAAAATCCACTTTTTTACCATATTCCTCGGAGTAAATATTACATTCTTCCCCCAACACTTTCTAGGATTAAACGGTATACCCCGCCGATACTCAGACTACCCTGACGCTTACACTACCTGAAATGTAGTTTCTACTATTGGATCTACCGCCTCCCTAATTGCTGTCCTAGGATTTACAATTATTGTATGAGAAGCCTTTTCATCCCAACGACCTGCTCTCTTTTCCTTATCTTTATCAACATCAATTGAATGACAACAAGATTTTCCCCCAGCTCACCATAGATTCTCCGAAATTCCCAAAGTAACTGACTAAGTTCTAGAATGGCAGACCATTGCATGGGATTTAAGCTCCCAATAGGAAGTATACCTCTTCTTCTAGAACCTAATGGCAAGATGATCAAGACTTGGATTTCAAGACAGAGCTTCACCTCTCATAGAACAACTAATTTTCTTCTACGACCATACAACATTAGTACTTATTTTAATAACTACTCTAGTAGGTTACATTATAGGCTCTCTTTTTTTCAACAAACTTACCAACCGATTCCTAATAGAAGGCCAAACCATTGAGATAATCTGAACCGTACTCCCTGCCCTAATTTTAATTTTTATTGCTCTTCCGTCCCTGCGACTTCTTTATCTCCTAGACGAAGTAGGTACCCCTAGAATTACAGTAAAAGCTATTGGCCATCAATGATATTGAAGATATGAGTATTCAGATTTCCTTCAAGTCTCCTTTGACTCTTACATAACACCAATTAACGAACTACCAGAAAAAGGTTTCCGTCTCCTTGACGTAGACAACCGAACAATCTTACCTATAAATACACAAGTCCGAGTTCTAGTATCTGCCGCCGATGTAATTCACTCATGGACCGTTCCAGCCCTAGGTGTCAAAGCAGACGCAGTTCCAGGCCGCCTTAATCAAATCAGCTTCTCCATTGACCGTCCAGGCCTATTCTTTGGTCAGTGTTCTGAGATTTGCGGCGCAAATCACAGCTTTATGCCCATTGTCGTAGAAAGAACATCTACAGACTCATTCTTAACATGAATCTCTAATTCGAAAGACAACTCATTAGATGACTGAAAGTAAGTGTAGGTCTTTTAAACCTATTATAGTAACACGCCTACTTCTAATGACCTCATCTTTCTCTCCTATTTAAAAATTAGTTAATTTATAACGTAAGCTTGTCAAGCTTAAATTATTAGAAACCTAATATTTTTAAATTCCTCAAATAGCTCCCCTTCTTTGACTTAATTTATTCATTTTTTTCTCCTTCTCATTTATACTCTTTTTCATCTTAAACTACTTCTTGACTCCTTATAGTAAAAAAAAACAAACATCTAAAACCAAAGAAGCAAAAAAACTTAACTGAAAATGATAAGAAACTTATTCTCCAGATTTGACCCCTCATCAAGAATTTTTAATATCTCGCTTAATTGAAGATCAACAATTTTAGGCCTTGTTTTTATCCCATACTCCTTATGAGCCATACCTTCTCGTTGAATTTTAGCATGAACTTTAGCCATAAATACCCTTCACAAAGAATTTAAAATTTTATTAGGCCTAAAAAATTCCAGGGGAACAATTTTGTTCGTTAGACTATTTAGACTCATTGTCTTTAATAATTTCCTTGGACTTCTTCCGTATGTATTCACTAGAACTAGCCACCTCGCTATAACTCTAAGACTAGCCCTACCACTTTGGCTCTCATTTATAGTTTTTGGTTGAGTCAATCATACACAACACATATTTGCTCATTTAGTACCCATAAGAACTCCCGGACCCCTTATACCATTCATAGTTCTCATCGAAATAGTAAGTAATTTAATCCGGCCTGCAACTTTAGCTGTTCGGTTAGCGGCTAATATAATTGCAGGCCACCTTCTACTTACACTTCTCGGTAATACAGGCCCATCACTTACCTTGTCTCTCTTAAGAATTCTAATTTTCTCCCAAATTCTTCTTCTACTCTTGGAATCAGCTGTTGCTATTATCCAATCGTATGTCTTTGCAGTTCTCAGAACACTTTACGCTAGAGAAAACTAATGACACCACACAAACACCACACATATCATCTCGTAGATATAAGACCTTGACCTCTTACCGGATCAATTAGAGCAATAATAATTACCACCGGCTTAGTAAAATGATTTCATCAACATGATATTAGCCTGTTGATGCTAGGGCTTCTAGCTACACTCCTCACTATAATTCAATGATGACGAGATATTACTCGAGAAGGAACATACCAAGGCTTACATACTAAGCGAGTAGTAACAGGACTCCAATGAGGCATAATCCTATTTATTACATCAGAAGTCTTATTTTTCTTTTCATTTTTCTGAGCATTCTTCCATAGAAGCCTTTCACCTACCGTCGAAGTAGGAGCTTGTTGACCTCCAACTGGTATTCAACCTTTTAATCCATTCCAAATCCCCCTTTTAAATACTGCGATTCTCCTCGCGAGAGGAGCAACAGTTACATGAGCTCATCATGCCCTCATAGAATCTAACCACTCCCAAGCCCTACAAAGTTTAACTTTTACAGTTATCCTTGGACTTTACTTCACAGCTCTTCAAGCAATAGAATACTATGAAGCCCCATTTACAATTGCAGATTCCGTTTATGGATCAACTTTCTTTGTTGCTACAGGTTTTCATGGACTCCATGTAATTATTGGATCTTCCTTCCTTTCGGTTTGTTTATACCGTATATATATATGCCACTTTTCAGCCAAACATCATTTTGGATTCGAAGCAGCCGCTTGATACTGACATTTTGTAGATGTTGTTTGATTGTTCCTCTACATCTCAATTTACTGATGAGGAAGATAACTTATTTTTCTAATATAATTAGTATAATTGACTTCCAATCAATAAGTCTGGTTCTTCCAGGAATAATAATTATTCTTATTACTGCCTTAGCTCTCCTTACACTCATTATTTCTTCAGTAATTATATTTATCTCTTCAATCTTAGCAAAAAAGACCTATATAGACCGAGAAAAAAACTCACCCTTCGAGTGTGGATTTGATCCTAAAGGATCTGCACGACTACCTTTTTCTCTCCGATTTTTTTTAATTGCTGTTATCTTCTTAATTTTTGACGTAGAAATCACCCTCTTGCTCCCGATTGCTCCCATTATATCAGTATGTAATATTCAATCTTGAACTTTTACAAGTGTATTCTTCTTAATCATCCTCCTAATTGGGCTTTACCACGAATGAAATCAAGGAGCCCTTGAATGAACAGAGTAAAGTTATAGTCAAAAATGATATCTGAGTTGCATTCAGAAGGTGCTTTCTGAAAGCTGACTTTAAATTAGAAAGCGAAATAATCGCATTTAGTTTCGACCTAAACTTTGGTATTTTTACCTCTAATTTTCTTAGTTAAAGCCAAAAAGAGGTATACCACTGTTAATGGTTGAAATGAAGAAACCTTCTAACTAAAGGAGTAAGATGATATCGAATAGAAGCTTCTAACTTCTTATTCAAGCGGTTTAAATCCGTTTTTACACCTGTTCTTATGGTGTAAAAAACACATTACATTTTCATTGTAAAACTAAAGGTTCAGACTCCTTTTAATAACACTTATAGGTTAAAATACACCTTCTCTACAGCTTCAATGTAGCGCTTTCCGTAAGCTATATAAGTAAACCTAAAAGAGAACTACCCTTACTAAAATTAGCCATAAAACAAATAATACTATATAAACCTTTACACTATTATCTTGAGCTAATTGTAAATATTTCGAGGACACCTCGAACCTCCTATAAGCCCCCTGAGCCCCATAATATTCTAACCACCCCCTGTCGCCTGATTGATGATAAAACTGACTAACTTTTAAAAAAAATTTCCTTACACCATATGTAGAAAGGAAAGGTATAAACCACATTGACCCTGCAAACAAAACAACTTTATAATTAAAAATAGAATTTAACCGATACCTTTCACTCATCAAATTTAGAAAATAACCTACTAAACCACCTAAGAATCTTACTAATAAAGCTAAAGACTTTAAAATAAAAGGCAAACAAATTATTCATGGAGACGGAAAAATTAACCAGGACAAAAAAGCTCCCATTCCCACTGCTCCTAATCCTAACCAAATTATAGGCCACGTTATAATTTCATCTTCATCTCTTACACACCTTAACCCAGCCAAATTATAATCTCCTCTCACGCTATAAAAAATTAAACGGAAAGTATAACAGACTGTTAATCCAGTTGCTAACACTAATAACCAAAAACAAAATTCGTTAAGCGGTCTAGAAAAAGCCACCTCTAAAATTAAATCTTTAGAATAAAATCCAGCCAAAAATGGTGTACCACACAAAGCAAGATTCGCCAAATTCATCCTTCTAATCCTTAAAGGTATAACATAAATTAAACCCCCTATCGCACGAATATCTTGGGTTCCTCCTACCCTATGAATAATAGAACCTGCACATATAAAAAGCAAAGCCTTGAATAAAGCATGCGTTAATAAATGAAAAAAGGCCAACTTATAATAACCCATCCTCAGAATATATATTATTACTCCCAATTGCCTTAAAGTCGATAACGCAATAATCTTCTTTAAATCAGTTTCGAAATTAGCTCCCAACCCTGCTATAAACATAGTCAAACCCGCCAAAACAAACAAAGTACTCTGGCCTCAACCAACTAAAGCTGGTGAAAACCGAATTAATAAATAAACCCCAGCAGTAACTAAAGTAGACGAATGAACTAAAGCAGAAACTGGAGTTGGAGCTGCTATAGCAGCTGGAAGCCAAGCAGAAAAAGGGATCTGAGCCCTCTTAGTTATTCCAGCCAAAATCACTAAAGGAGCCAAACCAACAACCTGACTTAAATAACCTCTATCGTTATAAAAAACAAAACTCCAACCTCCCACATCAAACATCAAAGCAATTCTAATTAAAATAGCCACATCTCCAACTCGATTTGAGAGAGCAGTAAGCATTCCTGCACCCCCTGACTTCTCATTTTGGTAATAAATCACCAAAGCGTAAGATACTAACCCCAACCCATCTCAACCTAAAAGAATGCTAATCAAATTAGGACTAACAATCAAAAAAACTATAGAAGCAACAAACCCTAAAACTAAATAAATAAAACGCACTATGTTTACATCCCCAAATATATAACCCCCTCTATAAAATAAAACTATAGCCGAAATAAATGTAACAAAACAAAGAAAAAGTATAGACATTCAATCCAAAATTAAAGTCATTTCTAAAGAACAAGAATTTAAAGTAATAATCTCCCACTCAATATAATAACTAAAATCCAAAAAAATCATAAGCAAAAAACTGATAAAACTAGACAAAGACATCAAAAGCAAGAACACTATCCTCCTTAAATTTATAGCAACACTTCAAACCACTACTCAAGGTGCATCGCACAACTTCGGATTCACAGACCGACATTTTTCTTAAACTACCTAAATACTTTTATAAACTAACTAAAACCCCAGATTTCAAAATTATAATATTTAAAGGCAACCAATGTAATATAAGCACAAGATACTCTCGCATTTGCCCCGAACAACAAGAAGATAAAGTTCTAAACAATTTCCCATGTTGACTCATAGAAAATATATACAAAGTATATGCAGCTCTAAAAAAAGAAACTAAAATTACTCCTAAACTCGAAAGAGTTCTTCATCTTAAAACCCTAATAATAAGACTAATCTCCCCTAAAAGATTCAATGTAGGAGGAGCTGCTATATTCCCTGCCCTGAGAAGAAACCACCAAAGAGCCATTCTTGGTATAAACCTCATTAAACCCTTTCTAACTATTAACCTCCGTCTTCCAAGACGCTCATAAACCATATTTGCTATGCAGAAAAGACCTGACGAACACAAACCATGACCCACTATTACAACTACAGCACCCGTAACCCCTCATCAACTAAATACCATCAAACCACAAAGAACTAACCCTATATGAGCAACCGAAGAGTAAGCAATCAAAGCTTTTATATCTCTTTGACGAAGACAAAGAACTCTGATAATACCTCCACCTATAACCCCCAACCTAACCCAAACCCACGAGAAATGCCGGCCAACCTCTAAAAAAATTGAACTAACTCGAATGATCCCATAACCTCCAAGCTTCAAAAGAACCCCAGCCAAAATTATAGAACCAGCTACGGGAGCTTCCACATGAGCCTTAGGAAGCCACAAATGCACGGTAAATATTGGAAGCTTTACAGTAAAGGCAAAAACAGTACAAAAATACCAAATTAAGCAAGTTAATCTTGAACCTCTTTTTATATCTACTAAACCAAAAGATAGACTATAACCAGCCTTATATATTATTAAAAAAGAGACCAATAAAGGTAAAGACCCAAACAAAGTGTAAAATAATATATAAATACCAGCTTGTAATCGTTCGGGTTGGTAACCCCAACCCAAAATTAAAATCAAAGTCGGAATTAAAGAAGCTTCAAAACAAATATAAAAAAACAAATAATCTATACAACAAAAAGTTATAATTAATCTTAACAAAAGCATAACATTTATAAAAAGAAATAAAGAACTAAAATTTGAAGTTTCACAAATTTTCTGGCTACCTTTAACAATCAAAGCTATAATCCAAAAACTAAGTAAAATCAAAATATATCTAATTCCGTCTATCCCCAAACTTAAACTTAATGAACCTCACCTGTTCCCTGTTACTCCAATACATACTAAAAACACCCCTAAAAAAAGTAAACTTTGCACCACCAATCAACTACGTACAACAAAAATTATCAATAAAGTAAACAATAAATATTTTAACATTGTAACACCCTAAACCTTCTAAAATTATCAGAACCATGAGTCCGAACTACAGATACTAAAAGAGCCAATCCCAATGCTCCTTCACAAGCTGCCAAAGTCAAAAAAAACAAAATAAAATACGAATCTCCACCTAAATTTACAATAACTACAGATATTAACCAAAAAACCCTTAATATAATAAACTCTAAACTTAACAAAGTTCTCAAAAAATGCTTCCGAGCACCAACAAACGATACTACTCCACAAACAAATATAAATACCGAAAACACGATAGATAACCTTAGAATTAACATTAATTTTTTAAGCTTCAGTAGTTTAATTAAAAACATTGGTCTTGTAAACCAAAAATGAAAATTTTTTCCTAAAGTATCAGAAAAGAGAAGTTTCTCTCATCATCAGTTTCCAAAACTAACATTTTTAACTAAACTATTTTCTGAAATCGCTTCCTTAACTTTAATAATAATTTTAACTTCTTCCCTATCAATTATATTCACTAAAATTACCCACCCACTAGCGATAGGAGTAATCTTATTAATTCAAACAAGACTTATTGCAATAATAATAACATTTACTTTAAAGACAACATGATTCTCCTATATTCTATTCCTCATTTTTCTAGGAGCCATACTAGTTCTATTTATCTACGTAGCCTCTCTTGCCCCCAATGAGCCTCTATCCCTCTCTTTCTTTATAATTACACTTATAATTACAGGAATTATTTTTAGTACACTTACTATAACCCTGGACCCCTTCCTTGTATCTCACCCTATTCCAAATGGAAGTAGAATTTTAAATTTTCCCAACAATCTTAATTTCACAAACCTTTCCTTAAACACCATATACAATACAAACTCAATAAAAATAACCCTCTTCCTAATTTTATACTTATTACTTACCCTAGTAGTAGTAGTTAAAATTACTGCAACTCATTTCGGACCTCTTCGAATAAATTAATATTAATGTTAATACCACAGCGAAAGTCGCATCCATTATTCAAGATCGCCAACAGAGCAATAGTAGACTTGCCCGCCCCAGTTAACATTTCAACATTATGAAATTTTGGCTCCCTCTTAGGGCTTTGTTTAATTGTCCAAATCGTAACAGGTTTATTTCTAGCTATACACTATACAGCACATATTGATTTAGCATTCTCAAGAGTAGCCCACATCTGCCGCGATGTAAATTTTGGGTGACTTCTCCGCACACTTCACGCTAATGGAGCTTCCATTTTTTTCATATGCCTCTATATACACGCAGGACGAGGAATTTATTACGGCTCGTTTATATATATACATACATGAATAGTAGGAGTAATGATCCTCCTATTAACAATAGCAACAGCATTCCTAGGATATGTTCTCCCTTGAGGACAAATATCTTTTTGGGGAGCCACAGTTATTACTAACTTATTCTCAACTATCCCTTATATTGGGTCAGATTTTGTTCAATGAATTTGAGGAGGATTTGCCGTAGATAACGCAACCCTAATTCGATTTTTTACACTTCACTTCCTCTTTCCATTTGTCGTAGCAGCAGCATCCATAGTGCACATTTTATTCCTCCACCAAACAGGTTCAAACAACCCCTTAGGAATCCCTTCCCAAGTCAACAAAGTACCCTTCCACCCCTATTTTTCCTTTAAAGACATTGTAGGATTTATTGTTCTCCTACTAGCTCTTATTATAATTACTCTTCTCAACCCCTATTTACTAGGAGACCCAGACAACTTTATTCCAGCCAACCCCCTAGTAACTCCAGCTCATATTCAACCAGAATGATACTTTTTATTCGCCTACGCCATCCTCCGATCAATCCCTAATAAACTAGGAGGAGTAATCGCCCTCGTTCTCTCTGTCCTTATTCTTATAATCCTCCCATTTACTAACAAAGCTAAATTTCAAAGGCTAACCTTCTACCCACTCAATCAAATTATATTCTGAATCCTAGTCAGAACCGTGTTTCTCCTGACTTGAATCGGAGCCCGACCCGTTGAAGATCCCTATATTATCACAGGTCAAATCCTGACAACAATCTACTTCTCATTTTATATTTTAAGACCTTTTTCTTTACTCTTATGAGATAAACTCCTTGATTAAAAGTTACTTAACTTTTCGGAAAGTAGATGTTTTGAAAACATTAAAAAAGAGTTCGACTCTCTTAGTAACTTTCCTAAATCCTTTACAATTAAAACAAAAAAACTAACATTATAACTTTCATACCAAGAAAAAACAACAAATAATTTAAAGCTACAGGAAGGAACCTCTTTCAAGCCAAATACATCAACTTATCGTACCGAAACCGAGGTAAAGTCCCTCGTACCCACACAAAACAAAACCTAATATAAACTACTCCCAAATAAAAGAAAATTCTACTCAACCCTCTTCCTAAAAACAAAATAGAAAAGAGAAATCTCATAAACAAAATTCTAGCATATTCAGATATAAAAATTATAGCAAACCCACCGGCCCTATACTCCGTATTAAAACCAGATACCAACTCCGACTCCCCCTCAGCAAAATCAAAAGGAGTACGATTAGTTTCAGCCAAACAAGACGCAAACCAAATTAAAGCTAAAGGAAAAGTTAAAACTAAAAACACTATATACCGCTGATATTCAACAAAAAGAGAAAAATCTACCCCTCCAACAAGCATTAAAAATCTAAGCAAAATCAACGCCAACCTTACCTCATACGAAATAGTTTGAGCAACTGCACGAAGACAACCTAGTAAAGAATATTTCGAATTTGAAGACCAACCAGCACTTATAATCGTGTATACTCCTAACCTAGTACAACACAAAAAAAACAAAACCCCCATACCAAAACTAATAAACCCTATATCATAAGGAATAACAACCCAAGACAACAAAATCACAAATAAACTAAATACAGGTGATATATAATATGGAATAAAATTTGATAATGTAGGAACAGTTTGCTCTTTTGTGAACAATTTAACCACATCAGCAAAAGGCTGCAACAAACCAGCATAACCTACCTTATTAGGCCCCTTCCGCAACTGAATATACCCAAGCACTTTTCGCTCTAACAAAGTAACAAAAGCAACAGCAACTAAAACAAACACAATCAAAATTAAATAATTAACTATCCTAACTAACCTTACAATCTTTCAATTAATTGCACTTACACATAAATTTTATCACCTGCAAATCTAAAATTGCATAATTAAATCCTAAATCTAACACATCCATCTGTCAAGGTGATTAAACTCAATCCAATTTAAAAAATTATTTTAACCACTCACTCCTTTCGTACTAGAATGCTTAACAAACAAGTAAAAGATAGAAACTAACCTGGCTCACGCCGGTCTGAACTCAAATCATGTAAGATTTTAAAGGTCGAACAGACCTACAACTAAAGCTCCTACACCTTAGTGAAATCTTAATTCAACATCGAGGTCGCAAATACTTTTGTCGATAAGAACTCTCAAAAAGAATTACGCTGTTATCCCTAGAGTAATTTTAATCTTATAATCCATAATACAAGATCAGTATTCTAAAAATCGTTTATTTTTCTCCAAAAAACAGTTAAAAATATATTCCTGTCGCCCCAACAAAATACCTCTCAAACTTAAAGTTAATCACTTAAATATTAAACACTAAATTCAGATAGTATGAAACTTCATAGGGTCTTATCGTCCCCCTACCTAATCTAAGCCTTTTCACTTAAAGGTAAAATTCAAAACCTGTAGTCGCAGACAAACTATACTTCATCCGACCATTCATTCTAGTCTCTAATTAAAAGACTACTGATTATGCTACCTTAGCACGGTCCAAATACCGCGGCCCTTTAATCAATTTCAGTGGGCAGGCCAGACTAAAAATTTTTTACAAATAGACATGTTTTTGATAAACAGGTGAGCATAATAATTGTCGAGTTCCTTAACTACATCAAACCTAAATTAAAACTTAAAGTTATTAATTAATTTATTAATACAACTTACATAAAACTTTTACTTATACAATCAATATTTCGAAATAAAAACAATTTACAAAACTTATCCTCTAATTCTAGTAAATTAACTATAAAACACTTTTCTCCCCACCATCTCCTAAAACGGCATGTCAATATAGCTGGTTCTAAGCCTAATTTAGAATTTTATTATATAATATTTTTACTACCCTTTTAATATTTGAGAGCTCTTCCCCTCAAATCTTTAACTCTGTAACACTTAAACTTTGCAGAAACTAAATTAAATTTATTTCAAAGACAACCAGATATATAAAGTACGACTGACATATCATCACTAATTATTTGTTAAGTTTCATTTTTCCACATAAATACTCTCATCAAATTAAATCACCCTATTTCGAGAACCATAAAACTCTTTAAAGCAAATAAAAAGCCCCTGATACAAAAGGTACAAAATTTAAAATCTTCTTTTTTAAAACTTATCAAACTTCCTTCACAGTACTTATCCACTTTAGTTTAACCATATATAATTTTTATACAAAATACTCTAACAACAAAACCTAATGATTTTTCAAACACTCACTATAACTCTCATCCCCCTAATAAAATAAACAATTCACTCTCCTAACTTAATCTTTACGCAGCACACCTATATATAATTAAGCTACACTAAACTTACTAGTGATCTTCTCAACGTAACTGAGATGCTATTTAAGCTACAGCTTATACTTATTTAATCCTAGGTACACTTTCCAATACACCTACTTTGTTACGACTTATCTCATTTCGTCATGAGAGCGACGGGCGATGTGTACACACCTCAGAACCACCATCAATAAGACTTATTATTACCTAATTACTGTTAAATCCTCCTTCATAAAGACACTTATTTCCTTAATCCATTATAAATAAAAATTATTGTAACCCACCTCTACTCCTTTATAAGCTGCACCTTGATCTAATTTAATGGAGTTTTATCCCTTATAACTAATTTCTCTAGAAATTGTTCAATTATGACGGTATACATACTGAAAAACAAAAAAGAGTAAGATATTTCGTGGTTTATCGTTTAAAAGACAGGTTCCTCTAACTAGGCTAAGGTGCCGCCAAATTCTTTAAATTTCAAGAACATAACTAATACTAATCAAGCTTTTATATTTCCAGTAAAAAATACTAGGGTATCTAATCCTATTCTAAACTTTAACCTTTATAGCCTCGACTCTAATAAACAAACAAAAATCAACAACAAACTAAATTTCACCTTAAATTCCTCAGACCTTTTGTCAACCAATCTCTAAACTAACTACCAACCCATGAATCCTCTTGCTGACCATACCAGTATAACCGCGGCTGCTGGCACAAATTTAACCTCAATCTCTGTAGAAAAGCTGGATTAAGCTTCCACTTATTATAAACCAATTCTCCGTACTGGGTCCTAAAATTTAACGCACTACCTTTAATTCTTAAACCAAACCCTATTTCTCCCATAAAACTCCCTCTACACGCAAAAGAAAAAGCAAGAATCAAACTATTAATATCTCTGTAAACAATAATAAATTTACAATCATAATATTTTTATTCAAATATAAAAAAAGAATTATTTCCAAATAAAATTATAAATATAATAATGTATTATCCACCTTCAAGGACCTTTTCTCCCCAGAAAGAATCCCTTCTTAAAAAAAAAATTTCTTTTCAAGAAATCCCTTGAATTCTTTAAGTTAAGTAATAAAAATTAAAGGATTTTTAGTTTGTATTTAAAATGCTTTTTATTAAATTGTACTTTTTTGAGTTTTAAGTTAATTTTGACTCTAACAATTTATTAAAGATTAATTAAATATATTTTCATTCTCTCATGATAATTAAATAAATCCTACATTATATTTCACATGCTATTTTAACTAGATTAAAATATCTAAAATTTAATTTTACTGTAAATTTAATTATCCGTATATAAATTAGTCTCTAAACTTTTTAAAAAACTAAAATAGTTAATAAAGTTAATTAAATAAAGTATTATCAGATAACAAGATTTGTTGATAATAAATATAAACTTTTATTAATTCATACTGTTAACATTTTCCTTTTAAAAAAATTAATAGAAATCATAAACTATTATACCAAAACAATTTAAATATTATTTAATTTTATTAAATGATATCTATAATAATATTAAATTAAAATCTTGTAATCTTAGCTTAAAGATTTAGCAGAACACTCTCTTTTGGATACGATATACTTCAAATCGTATCTAAGAGTGTTCTGCTAATAAATTTACAGATTTATTTTTAATACAAAATATTGTTTATATATAAATGTTAATAACCTCTGTCCTATAAAAGTTTATTTAACATTATATTAACAATATAATTCAAGTATTTTTCCTCCCTTCCCAAATAATCCTCTAATTTTTACAACCAAATACATCTGGAAAAATAAATTTTTTTAATAATACATATTATTAAATAGTGTGCTTGATTAAAAAGGCCGCCTTGATAGGGCGGACAATGAGAATTACCTCTCCTCTATTAGCTCCCTTCCCATCCAATACAAATAATGGAATTACACCAATTCCTTGAAAATCAAAACTTCATGTGCCTTTACACCAAATTGTAGCCTGAAAAGATAAGCTAAGTTTAAGCTTATGGGCTCATACCCCATCTATGAAATTGTTTTCTCTTTTTAATTTTAACTCTAAAACCCCATCAACTCTTATTCTACACTACACTCCTCATTGGTATTCTCGTAGCCGTATCCTCCTCTTCCTGATTCATCTTATGGATAGGGTTAGAGCTAAATTTAATATCGTTTATTCCAATTATAACTTCATCAAACAACCGCTACTCAGCTGAATCAGCTCTTAAGTATTTTCTTATTCAGGCTCTAGGATCCGCTTCACTATTAGCTGCTAGACCTTTATCCATAATCTTCCACCAAACAGCTCTATTAATCATCTTTATTGCACTACTCCTTAAAGTAGGAGCAGCCCCACTCCACTTTTGATTCCCGCCAGTCATACAAGGAATTTCCTGACTCCAATCCCTTACCCTGATAACAGTCCAAAAAATCGCCCCAATCTCAATAATAAGAATACTTATTTCCAATTTAACAACACCTGTTATCATAACCTCCTCCATCTTCTCGGCAATTGTAGGAGGAATTGGAGGGTTAAACCAAACCCTCACCCGAAAAATTATATCTTACTCTTCAATTAATCACATAGCCTGACTTTTAAGAGCTATTTCATTTAACGAAAGATTATGATTAATTTACTTTTCATCCTATACACTAATCTCAAGATCCGTAGTAATAATCCTCTATTATAACCAAATCTTTCATATTAACCAACTACTAACTACAAATCTCTCCTCCAAACCCCTAAAACTCTCTCTACTTTCAAGATTACTATCCCTAGGAGGACTACCCCCTCTCCTAGGATTCTTACCCAAAATAATAGTAATTCAAGAATTTATCACAGCCGGAGCATCTCTCATTTGACTAAGAATCCTTCTATTTAGAGCCCTATTAACATTATTTTTCTATTTACGAATAACACTCTCGTCTCTTACACTCTCGTCTCCAAAAATAAAAACAAACTTAACTTCCTCTAGAGCTCGATTTATATTATCCTTATCATTCATTAACCTAACACCCCTCTTATATCCATTCATCCTAATAGTTATCTACTAAAGAATGCTTAAAGGTCTTAAGTTAAAAAACTAGTAACCTTCAAAGTTTCCAATAAGAGATAAATCTCTTAAACCTTACAAAAAGCTAAGGTAACAAACACATTACATCTCCAAGATTGCAGCTTGGCGTCTTTTTTCCACTACAAAGCCCAATTTAATAACTAA